TTTTCTTTCATCTGGGGAGAAAGCCGATCGGGAGGGGCTAATTCAAAACCCTCTGGTAAAATAATAACAGCCCCCACATTCAACCCCCCTTTTTTACCATTAGAAAGAACTTGTTTTAGTTGCATATCATAGGGGATTCGAACAACTGCTTCAAATACAGTATCCGGAAGTACCGCTTGTGGTACCTCAATATCCACGGGCTTATTAGCTAAATGGCAATTGGCACATACAATACGGCCAGTTGCTTCTCGTGGATTTTCATAACCCCGCTGTGCAAAAATGGGATATGCACTTGAAATGGATGTCCCAGTTATGATATATACCAGGAGCAATACGGAAATAGATCGAGTAATCCGTTGATTTATCCAAGAAAAAGGATTTATAGTTTGCATGGTCCAATCGTTGATTCCAATATTTCTACAATAAAATGGGGTAGGTCACTGGTATAGTTCCCTATCCACGATTCCGCTATTTGCTGGAATAAAAAAATAGATATGAAAATAAAAATTTAAAATAAATATATAAAATAAATATAAATAGCATGAGATCGTCGAACGAGTAAATATCAAGTAGGTATATAATATCTAAGCTTATTTACAATTACAAAGTAAAAAACATTAAAATTGGATTTATTCATAATTTATTCATATAAGTGCAGTAGATCCTTGAATCAGTCATTCATTGAATGATAAATAACTACAAGTGACGGAGAGACACTATTTAAATAGCGGAAAATCCAATATTTCAAAATTGTATCGAGAATGACTGGAAAGGTGGAAACAAGACCGGATATAATTCGATCATTCTGAACAAATCCAAAATCTTGATAGATAGAGCCAATCATTAATTCCCAACCATGGGGTGAATGGAATCCGATACATAAATCAGTTAATAAAAGAATAGAGAAAACTTTGACTGTGTCGCTTAAGTTATATAGGAATTCCCGAGACCAAGAGTTCAAAATAACAAGGGTTTCATTACGCCAAATATAAAAACCACTTAGAATAACAATACATATTAGATTGGTTGATAAGCGCAAGATCATATGGATATAACTCTCATTTTGTATCTTGATGAATTGAATTGCTTCTGTATGTATTCCTGTATGAAACTCTTGTGGATGTGTCTCCGAATTTTTTTTTATAATTTCGTCCACGAAGAGGAATTCTTCTAATTCTATGAATTTTTCTAGAATACTCTTTTCTTGAATATCATTCAAGAAAATTTCGGATTCCCTAGTATTCCACCAATTAGTAATCCAAGATCCCAGACATTTCTTAAATGAGAAATAAATCCACCAGGGCAAAACTACTAGAAATGAAAGATAAAAAATAGGAGAGAATGCTTTATTTTTTGTCATTTTTTCGAAGGTCAGAATCTCTTTTCTTTTTTCTTTGTTATTTTTGGGTTAGTCTTTGAATCTAAACTAAAGAGTATGCTAATAATATTTTTTTTAGAAAAAACGAACTCCTTTTGTATCAAATTCTATCGAAATGTCCAATACCGATAATTTCACCGATTACTTAAGAGTCAGGAATAGAATACTTGAGAGGGAAGGATACTTTGATGATCAAAAAAGACCTGTTCAAACAAACATTGGAAAAAATCCAATTGTTGATCTTTTTCAATAATCAATTTTGATTTGAAAAGAAAGGATAAAAAAATCTAAAGATATGCTAGATCTAAAGTCTTAATTGAATTACTACCAATATTGAAATTGAAAAAATCAAACAAAAACTTTTGCGGATTGCAGTTTAAGTTATGTAGTTATGTTAATTTGCATACGCATAAAAGACTGCAAAGGAGGTTTCCTTTTATGATTGTTTCATATACGTTTTCCTTGGTTGAATGACTAACTTATGTAAAGTTCAGTTATGTTATAAAAATTGATAAAAAGTAAAGTAGTCTTGCGTAGCCCTTTATCAAAATACTTCAATTGGTACACGCAAAAAATAGGCCAATTCCGCAGCTTTTTTTTCAAGTTCTCCTGGGGTCAAATTCTCGTCCGTACGAGTCAAAGGAATGGCCCTATGGCCTCGGATGTCCATATAAAGGACACGACCAGCATAAATTCCTTCTTCCACTTCTATTCTAACAGACCGAATATCCTTTAGGAGGAATCGGAGGAATATGCGACGATTTATTCCAGGAAATCCCCAACGAAAAATACACACGATTCCCTCCTTTCTATTGAATAGATCATAACCACTACCTACATTCCATGAAATAGTACACCACAAATAGGAGCTAATAAAGAGACCCGCAATTCCGTAGAACGACATGACTATTCCTTGTGGAAAAAAAATGATTTGCTGGAGTGGAAAAAACGATATCAAATTTCTACCAAGATAACTGTAAGTTCCAACTAAAAAAAATCCCAATGAACCTAAAAAAAGGGTAAAAGCCCAGCATAAATTACTTATTTTTCTAGACCCAGCTATAAGCTCTATCCATATATGTTCTGATCGCCAACTCATACTTTATCCGATTTTTTTTATTATTGGAATTGAGAAAATACTCCAGAAATTTTTCACTTTAACTAGTGCTAGTTACCATCAAACTAGCACTAGTTTGATGGAAACCTTTCGGAGTAAATTAATCAACTTGGTTAGATCTAAAAAAGAACCCCTTGAATCTTGAATACAATACGCCCCCACTATCACTATCCGGATCGATGTTCAAAAAAATAAATCTTATTTTTTTTGAACATTAATAAATAAATAAATCATTGCACTTGCTGGCAATAATAGGCCTACTAATGGTACAAAAACAGAGGGAAGGTGGCTCATAGAAGGGTATCCCTGTTTACTATAGTTTACTATAATAGTATATTTGATTATATCTATCAATCTAAAAAAAAAAGAGATCTTATTTTAATTCTTCTGAGTTCGTAGATCCTTTTCTTATTTTATACTATTTATTTACATAATATAATAAAACATAATATAATAAAAATAGAATAAACGAAAACAAAAATTTTTTTCTATAATTTCACGAAAGGCATAAGTTGCTCTTCCAGTTTACGGGTTCGTAATGAGTACTATTGCCGCTTTTCGACAATTAGATCTTGTATTCCGCAATAAACTATATTTTTTCCCTTCACTAACTATTTACTTTGCTACGAATCAAAAAATTGGATTTAACAACGCTCTATATTGATTATAATTTTGATTCAAAGGGAAAAGGTCGTGGAGCGTAAATAACTCACTAATAACGCTTTTTAAAAGATGACGTGGTATAATTAAGTCGAATAAACCCTTATGGAATAAAAATTCAGCCTCTTGTGAATCATTAGGTATGGTTTGATTCAATGTTTGTTCAATTACTCTTTTACCCGCAAACGCAACGTAAGCACGGGGTTCGGCAATAATAATATCCCCTAACATACCAAAACTGGCTGTGACTCCACCAGCTGTAGGCGATGTAAGGATTGATACATAAACTAATCTTTTATTTGATTGATAATCATATAAAGCAGACGATATTTTAGCCATTTGCATCAGGCTCAAACTTCCTTCTTGCATGCGCGCACCCCCGGAAGCAGACACTATAATAAGAGGTAAAAATTTGTTCGTAGCGTGCTCAATCAAACGGGTGATTTTTTCCCCGACCACGGATCCCATACTACCTCCCATAAACTTAAAATCCATAACCCCAATTGCTACGGGAATCCCATTTAGTTGGCCTATGCCTGTTTGAACAGCTTCAGTTAATCCTGTTTTTCTTTGATAAAAAGAAATACGATCTTTATAGGCCTCTCCCCCCCCCGAATCAAATTGAATCGGATCCCGAGAAACCATGTCTTCATCCATAGGATCCCACGTACCCGGATCAATCGAAAGTTCAATTCTATCTGAACTACTCATTTGCAAATGATATCCACATTGTTCACAAATATTCATTTTTGATTTCAACACTTTTTTGTAATTTAATCCATAACAATTGTCGCATTGAAGCCACAAATACCTATATTTTTTCGTTCGATCGAGAATCTCGGGCCTTTCTCTTAGAGTTAACTCTACGCCTTTCGTAAGAGTTCGTATACTCGAACTCCTGCCTTCGCTCCGAGTGTAGTTTTCACTTTCACCATAAACCCTGGACCCATGAATGTAACTGTCATTATCACTACCACTGACAGGCGTAGTAGCTATACATATTTGCGACTGAAGATAACTGTCGATGGAACGATTAATATGAATCTTACTCTGAGGGCGATGAAATCCATTCATACCCATCTTCAAGTTATAGTCATCAGTCAATACACTCATATTATAGTTATTAAATCCATTTTCAACTCCATTAATCTTCGAGTGATCTTCACTCAGAAATCCAGGAATCTTAGGCAGATAGCTAGAATTCCGAGAACGATAATTATAAAAAGGTTCGCTCAAAAAAGTCTGATTTTCAATATCCAAATAGGCGAAATAACTGTCCCCGTTCCGATCCCTAACGATCAAAGCGTGGTCGTAGAGTAAACTCTCACTGTATTTGACGCCAAATAATTGATCAAAATTACTGCAACTCGAATTGTCACGACCCCCCCCCCGCCTTTCCATAGATTTTTCTCGGCCCTTTTTGCATGAAAATATAATAGATGGAATAGTCGTTCGATCTAAAATATTTATAAAAAAACGATAATTTTTCTTCCTTATGCTTATGAACAACGAAATAATTACTAAAATATCGTATAGTCTATAGTCTATAGAGTATATATAATAACTAACTAATATAAATCATCTTTCATTACTTAAGTTAAGTATTAATTCAGTAAGGGGTTAGATTTCAACACGAAATAAAGGGGACAATATAAAGGATGGTTAGATATTATGATGGTTGGGGGTAAACTACAGGGTCTAAAAAAAATATACCAATCCTAAGAATTCACAGAATTTATTGTGGATCCAAGACAACAAGAAAAACATTTGCTTGAGTCTTCTATATTCTTTATTGAAAAGGTTTTTGAAAATATTTATATATAAATTATACTCATATACTCATCC